TTTTTAGTGAAAAATAAATAAAGGGGGTAAAGTGAATTCTTCTCAATATACATACTAGTATTAGGACTATGATACAAGTAATTCCTGACATCTAGTCGAAAAGGAATAGCAAATCTAAAGAGAGGCAAAAAGCTTTTCATAATTTTTTTTCTTTTTTACGAATTTGATAAAGCTAAATAGACAGATCTAAAAATTCATTTCGGATAATTGAACCTTCTCAAACTGTTTCTTTTTAAGAACCAAAAAGATTTGTGCCAAAACAACCGATCCTAAGAAGAACAAAAGGCCTTGGACACGTAATGGATCTTGAAGTACTATTTCCGCATCCCCCTGACCAAATCCACCCACATTAGGATTACTCGTTAATGGTTGATCGAGTTTAATGGATTCGCCCTCTGAAACAAGAAGTTCTAGGCCTCGAGGGATAATATCAATCACTTCGCGCCCATTAGATGCATCCACTATGGTTATTTCGTATCCCCCTTTTTCTTTTCGTAAAATTTTGCTTATTATCCCTCCTGCCGTAGCATTATAAACTGTATTGTTACTTTTGCTACCATCAGGATAAATCTGACCCCTTCCCCTGTTTCCACCTACGTATATAGGATATTTTAAGAAGTGAACATCTTTATTAGTAGCAGGGTCTGGAGCAAGAATAGGAAAGGTTATTTCACTATATTTTTGACCAGGAACAGGACCTATCACAAGAATATTTTTTTTATTGGGGCGATAATTCTGAAAAGAAAGATTTCCTATCTTTTCTTTCATCTCGGGTGAAATACGATCGGGGGGGGCTAATTCAAACCCCTCCGGTAAAATAAGAACAGCTCCCACATTCAAAGCTCCTTTTTTACCATTAGCTAGAACTTGTTTTAGTTGCATATCATAAGGAATTTTAACAACTGCTTCAAATACAGTATCAGGAAGTACCGTTTGTGGAACCTCAATATCCACGGGCTTATTAGCTAAATGGCAATTGGCACATACAATACGCCCAGTTGCCTCTCGTGGATTTTCATAATTCTGCTGGGCAAAAATCGGATATGCACTTGAAATGGATGCCCAAGTTATTATATATATCATGAGTGAGACAGATATGGAGCGAGTAATCTCTTCCCTTATCCAAGAAAAGGTATTTCTAGTTTGCATGGTCCAATCATTTATCCCGAAAATTTCTACAATAAAGTTAGCTAGGTCGATAATATACTTCCCTAGCCACAATTCTGCTATTTACATTTACTGAAAAAAATCAATTTTTTTTGTTGAAATATACAAGGAATCCCTCATGGGTAAAAAGAGTAAAGTAAATACGACTTTGATTTGGTTATGATGTATAAGGTACGAAAGAAAGAAATTGGATCAGTGAATCTTTTTTTAGTCGTTTATTGCATGATAAATCACTACAAGTGACGGAGATACACGATTTAAATAACGAAAAATCCAATATTTAAAAATTGTATCAAGAATGACTGGAAAGGTAGAAACTAGACCAGATAAAATTTGCTCATAATGAGCAAACCCAAAATCTTTGTAAATATAACCAATCATTAGTTCCCAACCGTGAGGCGAATGGAATCCGATACATAAATCAGTTAATAAAAGAATCGAAAAAGCTTTAATTGTATCACTTAAATTATATAGGAATTCTTGAACCCAAGAATTGAGAATAAAAAGCTTTTCCTTACCCCAAAAGGAATAACCACTTAGAATAACGAAAGATATTAGATTTGTCGAGAAGTGCAAGATTGTATGGATACGATACTCATTGTGTATCTTGATGAATTGGATCGTTTCTTTGTGGATTCCTAGACGAAATTGTTGTAAATCGGTTTCTGGGTATTCCTTTATAATTTCATCGAGCTGGAATAGTTCCTCTAATTGTATGAATTTTTCTAGAACACTTTTTTCTTTAATATCATTCAAAAAAGTTTCGCATTGTCTAGTATTCCACCAATTAGTAATCCAAGTTTTCAAACTTTTATTACAGCAGAGAGAGATCAACCAGGGCAAAAAGACTATAGATGTAAAATAAAAAAAGGGAATGAATGCTTTCTTTTTTGCCATTTTGAATCTGTGAATTGTTAATGAACCTACCTCATTTGTTGATTCTATTAGATCTAATATTTCTATCGAGCATGAGTTTCTATTCTAATTCGAATAGAATATAGTGAGCCTATGAATCCATTTTCTCTTTTGCTGTTGATTCAATACTGAGTCTTTGTTTTGAATCTAGAAAGAATACAGAAATCTAGAAAGAATACAGAAATAGACTCAGAATAGACTTCCAACTTGAATCAAGAAAAAATGGGGTTTCCAGGATGTTATTCCCCCTTTTTTTGATCAATACTAATTTTGAGACGAAGAAACTCCTTTTCTTTTCTATCAAATATATCAAAAAAACGAGCATAAAAGAATAGATGAATATTCAATTGAAAAAAAAAGAAATAAATTCTTTCGTTTTTTCTTCCTACTGCCAAAGCATTTAGTCTTTGAAAATTAATTCATTTCAAAATACTTCAATTGGTACACGCAAGAAGTAAGCCAATTCAGCAGCTTTTTGCTCAATTTCTCGTGTAGTAAAATTCTCATCAGTACGAATTAAAGGAATAGCCCCTTGACCTCGAATTTCCATATAAAGGACACGCCGAGCAGAAACACCCTCTTTAACTTCTATTCTGATGGACTGAATATCTTTCATAAAGAATCGTAAAAAGATGCGACGACTTTTTCCAGGAAATCCCCAACGAAAAATACGCACTATTCCTTCTTTTCGGTCGAAAAGATCATAACCACTACCCACATTCCACAAAATAGTGCACCACAAATAGCAACTAATAAAGAGACCCGCGATCCCATAGAAAGACATCACAATCCCTTGTGGAAAAAAAATGATTTGCTGGGACGGAAATAACGATATAACATTTCTACCAAGATAACTGGAAGTTCCAACCAATAAGAATCCTAATGAACCTAAAAATAGGATAAAGGCCCAGCAGAAATTACTTGTTTTTCGAGACCCCGTTATAAATTCTATCCATATAGATTCTGATCGCCAACTCATATATATTAGATCCAGTTATACAATTTTTTGGAATTGAGAAAATATGATTTTCCTTTTTTTTGTTTTCAAAGTAACTCTCATCAACTATTTTGTTGTGAACCTTTACCTTAGGAGTAATTCATAGAATTGTTTATATCTAAAATAATAACATCTCCTTCCTTTATATGATCCCCTATAGTTATATACATACAAATAAATAGATTGACTGGAATTTCATACATCGGCCCGATGATGATCCATTTTTCAAAAGAGCGCAAATTTTTTTACGTTTACACATGCATAAGAGCTTTTTTTATTTATGTTTGTAGGAATCTATGTGTTATACAATATTCTACCAAATGGGTCTTATCGAATCGAAGTTAAAAAAAAAGGGTGATACGATTAGGTCTCAGCCGATCTAAAAAATCTTATTTTTTTGAATATGAAGAAATAAAGAAGCCATTGCAATTGCCGGAAAGACTAGGCCTACTAAAGGCACAAAAATAGAGGGTAAGTTATTGAAAGTTGTCATAAAATGGGTACCTCAATTTAATATTTGTACCTGTTATTGTTATATTCTGAATTCTAAAGATATCTTAGAATATCTTGTATTTTTATTATTTCTATTATATATATTATATAATTATACTAAGTATCTTTAAGTAAATATATATCTAATACTAATATACAACCTAATAGAAATATAGAGAATAGAACCTAATAGAAATAGAATAAAAAAATATGTACAAGAAACGCCAAACTAAATAAATGGACTTATTCATCTTTCAAAATAAAATAGATGTATCATAATCCCCTTGTTAGATTTATTATTCTTTTTGTCTTATATATAGTCATTAATAAGGAAAAATTTTTATTCCATTACAAATTTCTACAAAATTGATTAGAATCTGATCCAACAACAGGGAATTCTCGGGAAATGCAAAAAGATGGAAGACTCTCTATAGATCTGTATCTATCTCTATTTGAATTATCTATACATATGCAAGCAAGGGAGGAAAATGAACTTTTTTTTATTTGTCTAGTCTAATTTGAACTTCCCCAAAACAAAAATGCACTTTTTATCTTGTTGATAGAGGTTTACTGAGTAGTAAACAAGAATATCGATAAAAAAAATGATTCGAAAGAAAAATGAATTTTTCAGGGTTTTCGTTTAATTCTGATAAACTAACCGTTCTATTTGATTTAATTTTTGTTCAAAGGAAAAAAAGCATGGAGCTGAAATAACTCGCTCAGAACACCTTTTAAAAGATTACGTGGTACAATTGCATCCAATAAGCCCTTACGTAATAAAGATTCCGCTGCTTGTGAACCTTCAGGCACGGATTTTTTCAATGTTTGTTCAATTACTCTTTTACCCGCAAATGCAATATAGGCATAGGGTTCGGCAATAATGATATCCCCCAACATACCAAAACTAGCTGTCACTCCACCGGTAGTAGGAGATGTAAGAATTGATACATAGAATAACTTTTTACTTGATTGATAATCACATAAAACCGAAGAAATTTTAGCCATTTGCATCAAACTTAAACTTCCTTCTTGCATTCGTGCTCCTCCGGAAGAACACACTAAAATAAGAGGTAAACATTGATTGGTAGCATACTCGATCAAACGAGTTATTTTTTCGCCTACTACGGATCCCATACTACCCCCCATAAACCGAAAATCCATAACCCCAAGGGCTACCGGAATACCGTTTAGTTGACCTGTACCTGTTTGAACAGCGTCAGTCAATCCTGTAGTTTTTTGAGCAGAGTCAATACGATTTTTATAAGGTTCCTCCTTCGAATGAAATTTAATGGGATCCGCAGAGACCATGTCTTCATCCATAGGATTCCAAGTACCCGGATCAATCGAAAGCTCGATTCTCTCTGAACTACTCATTTTCAAATAATGTCCACATTGTTCACAAACATTCATTTTGACTTTCTTATACATT